CAGTAGTGATTAACATTGACATAATAGAAGTAAGTGGATCGATCAAGTAGCCGAATTCTAAAGAAAAATCATTATCGAGGGTCCAAGACCATACATATTGATAGATAGAACTGCTTTTTATTTGCTGAATAGCCAGATTAGTTGAAAAAATCATGATTATACTTAACAATAAAATACTCGAAAAAGCCCACATACGACGGAGATTTTTTGTTGCTGTCGGAAAAAGAAGAAGTCCTACTCCTATTAACATAGGAACTGGAAGTGGAAGGAAAGGTATGATCCACGCATATTGATATGTCTGTTCCATAAAAAAAGTTTTTTAATTCTTAATTAATATTAATTGTTTCCGATTCACCGGATCTTACCTCTTTTTGAAAGGAGTCAATAAAAAAATAAAGATATGCACTAACTTAATAACTTAAATAGAAATAGAATTTTTGAATTTTTATTTCTTTTTATACTTATTCTTTAGAAGTTTCTGCTAAATACTTCAAATATTCAAATCAAGAAGTTACAATTGGTCAAATCATATGAAAAAAGCAGATTAATTACTAGTCTCCTTCGAACTTTCAAATTCAAGTTAAATTAGGCATATTTTTCGCGAATTTGACAAGTTACTAAAAAAAAGAATATTCTTTTTTTTTTTTTTAGTAATAAAAATAGTTTATGTGATTTTACCATATCTTTCACGCATCTTATGTATTCTTTTTGATTTTAGAATCAAAAATATTATCTAGAAAAGAAATACATAATGAATTGGCAAAGCGCAAATTTCTTTTGAACAATAGATGTCTTTCACATCCAGCTATACCAATGAGTAATCTCTTAATTTTTATTTAAATGGCAGTTCCAAAAAAACGTACTTCTGCATCAAAAAAGCGTATTCGTAAAAATTTTTGGAAAAGGAAGGGGTATTGGGCAGCGTTAAAAGCGTTTTCCTTAGGGAAATCTATTTCTACCGGGAATTCCAAAAGTTTTTTTGTGCAACAAACAAATAAAATAAGAAATAAAACATAACATGTTACAATAATCTGAATCGGCTTGACTCAAAAATTGACTCATTTCGTTTCGAAAATAAAATTCCCGCTTTCCATTCCCTGTTGAGTTAATCAATAGGAAATGGAATTTGTTTCGCTCTTAGAATTAGAATAAGGATTTTTCTCTTTACTGTACTGAATTCAAAAAAAAAAAAAAAAGAATCCTTTTTTTTGACAAAAAAACATAAGATATGTAATTGTCTTTTTAGTATATTTTCTCATTTCCAAGGTGGGGAGTATTATTTTCCCCATCAGCCTGTTTCTTACAATAATATAAACAATAATATACCTTTTTTCTCTAGATCCACGTTTTTTCTATAGAAAGGCGAGTCAAAAATCAAAATCATTGAAACTAATTGATTAAAATTCTAAACCTTTTTGTGCAACTTTCTTCTTTTTGGATTTTCTATGAATTCCTATATAGACTCCCATATATTTATTGCCATCAATCCACTCAAAAACACTTAACAAATTTTTTTGGATAAATATGTGTCAATTTTTACTGATCCAAAATTTTTTTGTTCATTGATAAAATGGATTTTTTGGTTTCGATGTTTGAAATCAAATAAATCAAAAACAGTTCATTAAAACAAAACCAAAAATGTTTTTTTTTGGGGGGGTTCTATCCCTTAATTCATAGTTGGACTATCTAGTTTTCCAAGAGTTCAAGTCGAGGAGAGTCTAAAATACACACTAAAACTAAGACCCTAAATTCAAATAATGAACCTTCAAATACCTATTTGAACTAATTTTTATTCATCAATTTGAATCTTTCCTAAAAAATATTGCAACAATTTAATTCTTAAATCTAGACGATTGCTTATTCATAGGGTATTATGAATTCAAGACAAGCCGCTATGGTGAAATTGGTAGACACGCTGCTCTTAGGAAGCAGTGCTAGAGCATCTCGGTTCGAGTCCGAGTGGCGGCATGTCATCTCCTAAAAAAAGTAAATAGATCCTATAATGAAAATGAATTCAATTTCCGATTTCCTTTTTATAATTATGGGACTCCTTAAAAAAAATTATGATATTTTCAACTTTAGAGCATATATTAACTCATATTTCTTTTTCGATTGTTTCAATTGTAATTACAATTCATTTCATAACTTTTTTAGTCGATGAAATCGTAAAACTATATGATTCATCCGAAAAGGGGATGATAATGACTTTTTCCTGTATAACAGGATTATTAGTTACTCGTTGGGTTTATTCGGGACATTTTCCACTAAGTGATTTATATGAATCATTAATCTTCCTTTCATGGAGTTTTTCCCTGATTCATATAGTCCCGTATTTCAAAAAAAATCAAAATCTTCTAAGCACAATAATTGGACCAAGTGCTATTTTTACCCAGGGTTTTGCTACTTCAGGTCTTTTAACTGAAATACACGAATCCAAAATATTAGTACCTGCTCTCCAATCCGAGTGGTTAATAATGCACGTAAGTATGATGATATTAGG